AATGGAGTGCCTGATTAAAGGATTATCTTGATAGGATAAATAAAGTAGATAAAATTACCTCCATTAAAACTACAAAAGATAGAATCAAACTATCTCCATTAGTATCAAAAACTAATGTGCATCATACACCTTAATGTATAAAAAGGTAAGCTAATTAAGCTAATGGGCTCATATCCCATCTATAGAGGCATCAATCCTCTCCTTTTTAATGAACAACAACTCTACAAAACTTCTCTTCCTATCAATATTATTGATAGGAACGATCCTGTCCATTTCATCAAACTCCTGATTTGGAGTTTGAATAGGACTAGAGATCAACCTACTCTCGATTACTCCCATATTAGCAAATAGAATAAACATAATAATAAATGAATCAGCAATTAAGTACTTTATTGTTCAAGCAATAGCATCTACAATATTGTTATTTTCAATCTTGCTAATTCAAATAAAATACATAATTTGATGAAATAATCAAATAGTCCCATTAATGATAGTCTGATCAGGATTATTGTTAAAAATTGGAGCAGCTCCATTCCACTTCTGATTTCCAGAAGTTATAGGAGCATCAAGATGAATTAATTGTTTGATTCTAATAACGTGGCAAAAAATTGCTCCAATATTAGTTTTATCATATTGTGTCAAATCAACAATATTCATTTTCTTGATTAACATCCTCAGAATCTCTATTGGAGCAATAGGAGGATTAAACCAAACATCATTACGAAAAATTCTAGCATATTCATCAATCAGACATTTGGGATGAATAGTTGGATCATTAGTTGTTAGAGAAAATGTGTGGGAATTATATTTTGTAATTTACTCATTACTGAGATTAATTTTAGTTTTCATATTCAAAAGTATAAATCTATTCTCATTGAATCAGATCTACTCAACAAATAATATGAAAACAGAAATTAAATTTACAATATTCCTGTCACTCCTATCACTTGGTGGATTACCCCCATTCTTAGGGTTCTTGCCAAAATGAATTGTTATTCAATTACTAATTGAAAACAATATAATCACTCTCATAACAATTATAGTAGTGTTAACAACAATTACACTCTATTACTATTTGCGAATTAGATTTTCAGCATTAATTTTATCATATACAGAAAATTCTTGATCTACAAGAATTAAAACTGAAAAGATAATATTAATCTTACCCTTTTTAGTAACTATTTCAACAATAGGTTTAACTTGCTCGTCAAACTTAATTTCATTATATTAAGGACTTAAGTTAAACAAACTAATAACCTTCAAAGTTATAATTAAAAGGCAATCTTTTAGGCCTTAGTAAAAATTTACACCACTAGAATTGCAGTCTAGAATCATGATTGAATATAAGACCAATAAATTGATTTGGTGAGAGAGAATATTCCCATAAATAGATTTACAGTCTATTGCCTATAAATTCAGCCATCTCACTGCAAAAATGACTCTTCTCAACAAATCATAAGGATATTGGAACCTTATATTTTATTTTTGGAGCGTGAGCCGGAATAGTAGGAACATCAATAAGTATAATTATTCGAGCCGAACTAGGACAACCTGGATTTCTAATTGGAGATGATCAAATTTATAATGCAATTATTACAGCTCATGCATTTGTAATGATTTTCTTTATAGTAATACCTATTATAATTGGAGGATTCGGTAATTGACTAGTACCATTAATAATTGGGGCACCAGATATAGCTTTCCCTCGAATAAATAATATAAGTTTTTGATTATTACCACCATCATTAACCCTTTTAATTGCATCATCAACAGCAGATATAGGTGTAGGAACAGGATGGACAGTATACCCTCCACTTGCAGGATCTATTGCCCATGGAGGAGTATCAGTAGATCTAGCTATTTTTTCATTACATTTAGCAGGGATTTCATCAATTTTAGGAGCAGTAAATTTCATCACAACAGCAACCAATATACGGCCTGAAAGAATAACACTTGATCAAGCACCTCTATTTGTTTGATCAGTAGCAATTACAGCTCTTCTATTAATACTATCATTACCAGTACTAGCAGGAGCAATTACTATATTATTAACTGATCGAAACTTAAATACATCATTCTTTGATCCAGCTGGAGGTGGAGACCCAATTCTCTATCAACACTTATTTTGATTCTTTGGACATCCAGAAGTTTATATTCTAATTCTTCCTGGATTTGGTATTATTTCACACATTGTTTGTCAAGAAAGTGGAAAAATTGAATCATTTGGAACACTAGGAATAATTTATGCAATATTATCAATTGGATTAATAGGTTTTATTGTATGAGCACATCATATATTTACAGTAGGAATAGACGTTGATACACGAGCATATTTTACATCAGCAACAATAGTTATTGCAGTACCAACAGGAATTAAAGTATTCAGATGATTAGCAACTCTTTATGGAACAAAATTTAATTTCAATCCACCATTATTATGAGCTCTTGGATTTATTTTTTTATTTACAATTGGTGGACTAACAGGATTAGTTCTAGCAAATTCGTCCTTAGACATTGTTTTACATGACACTTATTATGTTGTAGCACACTTCCATTACGTATTATCCATAGGAGCAGTATTTGCAATCATGGGAGGTATTATTCAATGATATCCTTTATTTACAGGATTAATTATAAACAATTCATGATTAAAAATTCAATTCACCATTATATTTATTGGAGTAAACCTAACATTCTTTCCCCAACACTTCCTAGGACTAGCAGGAATACCACGACGATATTCTGATTACCCAGATGCATATACATCATGAAATGTAATTTCTAGAATTGGCTCTACAATTTCAATCGTAGGAATTATTATGTTCATCGTGATTATATGAGAAAGAATAATTTCAAATCGAACAGTTATATTTAGAGCTAATATAAGAAGATCAACAGAATGATTACAAAATAATCCACCTGCAGAACATAGATACTCAGAACTACCAATAATTTCTTGATTCTAATATGGCAGATTAGTGCAATAGATTTAAGCTCTAAAAATAAAGGCTTAACCTTTTATTAGAATAATGTCAACATGATCAAATTTATCATTACAGGACAGAGCTTCACCTATAATAGAACAACTATCATTCTTTCATGATCACACTATAGTTGTTTTATTATTAATTACGACAATTATTGGATACTCACTAAGATACACATTAATAATTAAATTAACAAACAAGAATATATTACATGGACATATAATTGAAACAATTTGAACAACATTACCAGCTATTACATTAATTTTTATTGCATTACCATCACTACGACTACTTTATCTTTTAGATGATTCAATGGACACAATAATCACAATCAAAACAATTGGACGACAATGATATTGAAGATATGAATATTCAGATTTTATAAACATTGAATTTGACACCTACATGATAAAAGAAAGAGATCTCAAGATTAATAGATTTCGTTTATTAGACGTAGATAACCGAACAATTTTACCAATAAATACCGAAGTTCGAATTTTAACTAGAGCATCAGATGTTTTACACTCATGAGCAATCCCTTCTTTAGGAATTAAAATTGATGCTACACCTGGACGACTAAATCAAGGGACATTTTTAATCAACCGACCTGGAATATTCTTTGGTCAATGTTCAGAGATCTGTGGAGCTAATCATAGATTTATACCAATCGTAATTGAAAGAACATCAGTAAATTTATTTATTAAATGACTATCCAAAATAATTTAAGGAGTTAGTTAAAATATAACATTAGAATGTCAGTCTAAAATAACTAAAATAGTACACCTTGACACCAGATGACTGAAAGTAAGTAATGGTCTCTTAAACCAAAAATAGTAAATTAACACCTACTTCTGGTGAAGTATTTTACTAAATCCCTCAAATATCTCCACTTATATGATTCCTTCTATTTATTTTATTTTCATTTACATTAATCATATTCAATCAAATAAACTTCTTTTCCTTTAAACCTAAAATTATTAAAAGTTCTATAAAAAGAATAATTAAAAGAAAGAATGAAATTTGAAAATGATAACAAATTTATTTTCAACTTTTGATCCATCAACTAACATTTTTAATCTATCACTAAATTGAACTAGAACATTTATTGGATTAATATTTATTCCATCAATATATTGATTAATATCATCACGAATCAATATTATATGAAATAAAATAAATTTAACCCTTCATAATGAATTCTTAATACTATTAGGACCTAAATCATTTAATGGATCAACATTCATTTTTATTTCAATCTTTATTATAATAGTATTTAATAATTTTATTGGACTATTCCCATACATTTTTACAAGAACTAGACATTTAACATTAACATTTTCAATTGCACTACCTTTATGAATAAGATTTATATTATTTGGATGAATTAATCATACTAATCATATATTTACCCATCTAGTTCCCCAAGGAACACCTCCAGCACTTATATCATTCATAGTAATAATTGAAACAATAAGAAATATTATTCGACCAGGAACTCTAGCTGTACGATTAACAGCAAATATAATAGCAGGACATTTGATGCTTACATTATTAGGAAATACAGGACCATCAATATCAACTAATCTAATTTCTATTTTAATCATTAGACAAATACTACTTTTAACTCTTGAATCAGCAGTAGCTATGATTCAAGCATATGTATTCTCAACTCTAAGAACATTATATTCCAGAGAAGTATATTAAACTTATGTTAACAACCCACTCAAATCATCCATTTCACATAGTTGATTATAGACCTTGACCATTAACAGGGGCAATTGGAACCATAATTTTAGTTTCAGGACTAGCTAAATGACTTCATCTATTTAATTTTAATCTACTCATTATTGGACTTAGAATTACATTACTAACAATAATCCAATGATGACGAGATGTAATTCGAGAAGGAACTTATCAAGGATTACATACAAAATTTGTATCAATCAGACTACGGTGAGGAATAATTTTATTCATTACATCAGAAATTTTATTTTTTATATCATTTTTTTGAGCATTTTTTAGTAGAAGATTAGCACCAACAATTGAAATTGGAATATTATGGCCACCTATAGGAATCCAACCTTTCAACCCTTTACAAATTCCATTATTAAATACAGCTATTCTTTTAGCATCTGGAATTACAGTAACATGAGCTCATCATAGACTTATAGAATCAAATCACACTCAAGCACTTCAAAGATTATTTTTTACAGTTCTATTAGGAATATATTTTACAATACTACAAATATATGAATACTGAGAAGCAAATTTTACTATTGCTGATGCGATCTATGGAACAACATTTTTTGTTGCAACAGGGTTCCATGGATTACATGTAATTATTGGAACTATCTTCTTAACCGTATGCCTAATTCGACATATAATTAATCAATTCTCAACTAATCACCACTTTGGATTTGAAGCTGCAGCATGATACTGACATTTTGTAGATGTAGTATGATTATTCTTATATATTTCAATTTACTGATGAGGTAGATAATTATTCTTCTAGTATATATAGTACATTTGACTTCCAATCAAAAAGTTTGATTATCAATCAAGAAAAATAATCTCAATCTTATCAATAAGAATTTTAATAAGATTTATTGTACCAATAATTATTATAATAACAGCAACAATCCTATCAAAGAAATTAATTAATGATCGAGAAAAAAGATCACCATTTGAATGTGGATTTGATCCAAAAAGATCAGCTCGAATACCATTTTCTCTTCGGTTCTTTTTAATTGCTGTCATCTTTTTAATTTTTGATGTAGAAATCGCATTAATTTTACCAATTGTAATTATTATAAAAACATCAAATATCATAATATGAACAATATCATCAACTTTCTTCATTTTAATTCTATTAGGAGGATTATATCATGAATGAAATCAAGGAGCTCTAAAATGAGCAGACTAAAGGGTTATAGTTAATTATAACATTTGGGTTGCATTCAAAAAGTATTGATTTTATCAATTAACCTTAAGTGAATAAGAAGCAAATTATTGCATTCAGTTTCGACCTGAAAATATGATATTATATTATCCTTATTCTAATTAATTGAAGCCAAAGAGAGGCATATTACTGTTAATAATATAATTGAACTATATAAGTTCCAATTAAGGAAGTGTAAAGTCAATATAAAAGCTGCTAACTTTTAATATTAGCGGTTTAACTCCGTTAACACTTCTATTTATATAGTTTAAATAAAACATTACATTTTCACTGTAAAAATAATATTTTTATTTATAAATACACCTAAAAATAAAACATTTCCCTAACATCTTCAGTGTTATACTCTAAATAAGCTATTTAGGTTTTATAAAAAGAACAATATTAATAAAATAAATATCCAAAAAATAAAAGATAACAAATAAATCTTAAAATTTAAATCATATCAACCTTGAATATAATTAATTAAGAAAACAAATAGTCCATATAAACCTTGACCACCAAATAATTCACCCCAACCATAATCAAAAGACCTTGATGAATAAAAACCAAACCTTAAAGGTAAATATCTAATAAAATTAGTTGAAAGATAATGTATAAACCATATAGAACCAGAAAATCTAACAAAAGATAAAATATTTAAAGAAAATAAATCATGAGAAAAATTAACATTAGAAATATAATAACCCAAATATGAACCTAAACCAACAGAAAAAATAGTTAAAAACTTCAAATAATAAGGCAAAACAATTATATAAGGAATAGGAAAAATTAACCAAGATAAAAAACTACCACCAAAAACAGAAATAAATAATAAAGCCAACATACCAAAAGAAATAAAATAACCTCTATCATTAAAAGAAAAACTAGAATAAAAATTATTATCACCAAATATAGAATAGAAAAATAAACGAAAAGAATAAGAAGCCGTTAATCCTGTTGAAATAAAATATAAGAAAAAAATAAAACAATTAATTCATCTTAAACAAACCATCTCAAGAATTAAATCCTTTGAATAAAAACCAGCTAAAAAAGGAATTCCACATAAAGATAATCTAGAAACATTAAAACAAACAGTAGTTAAAGGTATAAAATTAACAACTGAACCTATAAAACGAATATCTTGTGTATCCTTCAAATTATGAATTATTGAACCTGCACACATAAATAATAAAGCCTTAAATAAAGCATGAGACAACAAATGAAAAAAAGCAAGTTTTAAATAACCTATTGATAAAATTCTTATTATTAAACCAAGTTGACTTAAAGTAGAAAGAGCAATAATTTTCCTTAAATCAAACTCAAAATTAGCCCCTAAACCAGCTATTAATATAGTTATACAACCAATTAATAGTAAAAACCAGCCATAATTATAAACAACTAATATAGGACTAAAACGAATTAACAAATATACACCCGCAGTAACAAGAGTAGAAGAATGAACTAAAGCAGAAACAGGAGTAGGAGCAGCCATAGCTGCTGGAAGTCAAGAAGAAAAAGGAATTTGAGCTCTCTTAGTTATAGCAGCAAGAATGACTAATATAGTAATAATCCTCATCTCAGAAGAATTTAAAATAAAATCATAATAATAAATATAATTCCAACCACCAAAATTTAATATTCAAGCAATAGAAATTAAAATTGAAACATCACCAACTCGATTTGATAATGCAGTTAATATACCAGCATTGTAAGACTTCACATTTTGATAATAGATAACTAAACAATAAGAAACTAACCCTAAACCATCTCAACCTAATAAAATACTAATTAAATTTGGACTTATAATTAAAAGACTTATAGAAAGAATAAATATTAAAACAATAATAATAAAACGATTTATATTCACTTCACCAAACATATAATCATTTCTATAATAAATTACCAAAGAAGAAATATATATAACAAAAGATATAAAAACAAGAGATATTCAATCAAAAATAAAAGTCATAACTACCATACAACCATTTAAACTAAAAAGCTCTCACTCAACAAAAACACTATAATCAAAAACTAAATAATAAATCCCTAAAATAAAAACAAAAGTTCTAGAAAAAAATAAAGAAAAAAAACTTAATGAACAAATAGATAACAAATACACGGCCTAAGATGAAAAACTTCATATCTTTGATTCCACAAAACAATATTTTCTATAAAATACCTAAGCCAAATTAAATAAAAAAATATTCACCCCTTAAGCATAAAATATTCAAAGGTAACCAATGTAAAAATAATAAATGATATTCTCGTAAATATCCTAAAGAACAAGTATAAACACCTATGTATAAAGAACCATGCTGTGAATAAGAATACATATATAACGTATAAGTAGCTCTAAAAAAAGATAAAAAAATTAAAACTAAAAATCTAAAAGATGACCAAGAAATAATTCTATTTAATAAACTCAACTCACCTAATAAATTCAATGAAGGAGGAGCAGCTATATTTGATGATCTAAGAAGAAATCATCAAAGAGCCATTCTAGGTATAAGATTAATTATACCTTTATTAATTAATAATCTTCGTCTACCTAAACGTTCATAAACAATATTTGATAAACAAAATAAACCAGAAGAGCATAAACCATGACCAATCATTAAAGTAAAAGAACCTAGACAACCTCATCAATTCATAGTTATTAAACCACCAATAACTATTCTTATATGAGCAACAGAAGAAAAAGCAATTAAAGACTTTAAATCAACCTGACGAAAACAAATAAATCTAATAATAACACCACCAGATAAACTTAAAGACAACCAAAAATAATTAAACTTTATCCCCAAATAAGAAATAATCTTCATAACACGAAAAATACCATAACCACCCAACTTAAGTAATACACCTGCTAGAATTATTCTTCCAGAAATTGGAGCCTCAACATGAGCCCTGGGAAGCCAAAGATGAACTAAAAATATGGGTATCCTAACTAAGAATGCCAAAATAATAAAAACATAAAATATTAAATAATAAGAACCAAAATCAATCAATAAAGGAAAATAAAGAGTATTAGAAAAATCATAAACCTTAAATAAAACTAATAATAAAGGTAATCTAGCTAATAAAGTATAAAAAATCAAATATAAACCAGCCTGTAAACGCTCAGGCTGATAACCCCAACCTAAAATTAATAATAATGTTGGAATCAATCTAGACTCAAAAAAGATATAAAATAATAATAAACTTAAAGTAGAAAAAGAACAATACAATATAATTAATAAAAATAAAATAATAAAAACAAAAAAACCTGAATAATAAGAAGATAAATAAACTGAACCTCTAGCAGTAATTATTAAAGAACAAATCCAAAAACTCAACAAAATCAATATAAAAGAAAAATAATCAACTCCAAAACAATATCCCAATATATTCAAATCAGCAAAAGAATAATAAAAAATTATAAAAACAAAACTTGATAAAAACATTAAAGAATGAACCATTCATCAAAAATTACATAAAAAACAAAGAGGGATCAAGAAAACAATTGTAAATAGATATCTTAACATAAAGATAAAACAAAAGAATTACAAAAATCATTCCCATGAGAACGAATTATAGAAACCAAAATAGAAAGACCTAAAGCTCCTTCACAAACTGAAAAAACCAAAAAAACCACAGGAAAAAAATAATCATAATCAAACTCAACAAGAAAAATAATAATTAATAAAAATAAAGAAAGAACAATATATTCTAATCTCAATAAAACTACAAGCAAATGATTACGCCTAGAAGAAAAAACATAAACACCAGCAAAATAAATTAATAAAGAAGTAAAAATAGAAAACATATACATTAGTTTTAATAGTTTAAAAAAACGTCGGTCTTGTAAACCGAAAATAAGAAAAGCCCCCCCTTTTAAAACTTCAGGAGTAGAAAAATTCTTTCTTCGATCCCCAAAACCGATATTTTAATAAACTAACCCCTGAAATGATAAAAATAATCATTATAACTTTATCTAACATAATAAACATTAATTTTATTAAATTAAATCATCCAATATCAATAATAATATTTATTATTACTCAAACCTTTATTATTAGTTTAATAACAGGGACAATAATAGAAAGTTTTTGACTATCTTATATTTTATTATTAATGTTTCTTGGTGGTATATTAGTTTTATTTATTTATATTACAAGAATCACATCAAATGAAATTTTTAAACCCAAATCTATCATTATAATAATCATAATAATTATTCTAATTATTACTTCTATTATTTTAATTATTTTAGATAAAACAATATTTATTGATTCAATCAAAAATACAGAAATTATAAATATTAACAATTCAATTAATTATCAAGAAATAACTTTATCTTTAGAAAAATTATATAATAAACCAACATCTTTTATTACCATAATAATAATAATTTATTTATTTCTCGCATTAGTAGCAGTAGTAAAAATTACTAATATTAATCAAGGACCTATTCGAAAAATAAAATAAATATACTAATGAATAAACCATTACGATTAAAACACCCATTATTTAATATTCTTAATAACTCTTTAGTTGATTTACCAGCTCCAACAAACATTTCATTTTGGTGAAATCTTGGATCATTATTAGGATTATGTTTAATAATCCAAATTGTTACTGGATTATTTTTAGCTATACATTACACCCCTAATATTGAAATAGCATTTAAAAGAATTGTTCATATTTGTCGAGATGTTAACAATGGTTGATTTATTCGAACTTTACACGCAAATGGAGCATCGATATTTTTTATTTGTATCTATTTACATGTAGGTCGAGGAATTTATTACGGCTCATTTATGTATATACATACATGAATAATTGGAACAATTATTCTATTTTTAGTTATAGCAACTGCATTCATAGGTTATGTTTTACCTTGAGGACAAATATCCTTTTGAGGAGCAACAGTAATTACAAACTTATTATCAGCAATCCCATATCTAGGAACAGATTTAGTTCAATGAGTTTGAGGTGGATTTGCCGTTGACAATGCAACATTAAACCGATTTTTTACATTCCATTTTATTTTACCATTTATAATTGCTGCTATAGCTGCAATTCATCTATTCTTTTTACATCAAACAGGTTCAAATAATCCAATTGGATTAAATAGAAATATTGATAAAATTCCTTTTCATCCATACTTTACATTCAAGGACTCAATTACATTCATAATCATAACATTTCTATTAATTATATTATGTTTAATTAATCCATATATATTAGGAGATCCAGATAATTTTGTACCTGCAAATCCACTTGTAACACCAGTCCATATCCAACCAGAATGATATTTTTTATTTGCCTATGCTATTTTACGATCTATTCCTAATAAATTAGGAGGTGTTATTGCTTTATTCTTATCAATTAGAATTTTAATAATCTTACCATTCTATAATAAAACTCAATTTCGAGGAATTCAATTTTATCCTATTAATCAAATTTTATTTTGAACAATAGTAATTATTGTATTTTTACTAACATGAATTGGAAAACGACCAGTTGAAGAACCTTATATCATAACTGGTCAAATTTTAACAATTATTTACTTTTCTTATTTTTTAATTAATACTCATGTAGCTAATATATGAGACAAATTAATTAAGAGATAATTTAATTAAGTTAATTAGCTTAAGAAAAGCATATGTTTTGAAAACATAAAATTAGAAGTTTAATTCTTCTATTAACTTTTTAGTTCTTAAAAAATTTCACTAAATGAATGAAAATAATAGAATCCTTAAACCAATAAAGAAAATAAAAAAATTCAAAGATAGAGGTAAAAAGCTCTTTCAAGCTAAATATATTAACTTATCATAACGAAAACGAGGTAAAGTTCCACGAACCCAAATAAATAAAAATGTTAAAAAAGCAAGCTTAATAAAAAATCCATAAGAATAAAAATCGCCCCCTAAAAAAATTAATGTTAATATTATACTCATAAAAACAATTCTCGTATATTCAGCCAAAAAAATTAAAGTAAATCCACCGGCACCATACTCAATATTAAATCCAGAAACTAATTCAGACTCACCCTCAGCAAAATCAAAAGGAGTTCGACTGGTTTCTGCCAGACAAGAAGAAAAACAAGACAAAAATAAAGGAAAAGAAATAAAAATAAACCAACAATAAAATTGATAGTTCATAAAAATTAATATATTAAAACTATCAACTAAAATTATCAAAGATATTAAAATTAATGCTAATCTCACTTCATAAGAAATAGTCTGAGCAACAGAGCGTAAAGAACCCAATAATGAATAATTTGAATTAGATGATCAACCAGAAATTATTACAGTATAGACACCTAATCTAGTACAACACAAAAAAAATAAAAATCCATAAGAAAATGAACATATATAAGTTAAATAAGGAAAAATCAACCAAACAATTAAAGAAATCATTAAATTAAAAACAGGAGAAAAATAATAAAGTAAATAATTTGACATAATAGGAATTGGTTGTTCTTTACAAATTAATTTAATAGCATCACTAAAAGGTTGAGGAATACCAATAAATCCAACCTTATTTGGACCTTTCCGAATTTGAATATAACCTAGTACCTTACGCTCTAATAAAGTTAAAAAAGCTACACTAATTAAAACAGAAACAATTAAAAGAATAAAATTTAAAATAAATATTAATAAATCATAAAATATCAATACTACTTGTAGAAAAATCTACATTAATGAATTCTAAATTCAACACATTAATCTGTCAAAATAGTTATTATTAATTCTAATCAAAAAACAAATAATATCTTATCCATATGGTCCTTTCGTACTAATATGAATTTATTAAATCTTAGGATAGAAACCAACCTGGCTCACGCCGGTCTAAACTCAGATCATGTAAGAATATAAAGGTCGAACAGACCTAATCATTGAGCTACTGCACCCAAAATTTTTCTTAATCCAACATCGAGGTCGCAATCTGCTTTGTCAATATGAGCTCTCAAAAACAATTACGCTGTTATCCCTAAGGTAACTTAATCTTATGATCATAAATTATGGATCAAAATAAACATTAATTTATGATTTAATAATGAAGAGTTTATTAATTCTTCATGTCACCCCAACAAAACATTAATATTAAATATAAAAAAGAACAACTTATAAATATATATAAGTAAAATGTCAAGATCTATAGGGTCTTCTCGTCCTAAAGAAAAATTTAAGCCTTTTAACTCAAAAGTTAAATTCAAAAATTTATTAAGAGACAGTTAATTTCTCGTCAAGCCTTTCATTCTAGCCTTCAATTAAAAGACTAATGATTATGCTACCTTTGCACGGTCAAAATACCGCGGCTCTTTAAAAATTATCAGTGAGCAGGCCAAACCTCAAAACATCATCAAGAGGACATGTTTTTAATAAACAGGCGGAAATTAATTTGCCTAGTTCCTTTTAATAAATTAATAACATAAAATATTAAAAACAAAATAAATATACTAATTTCATCATTATTACAAAAACTTTAATATTAAATTCAACATCTTAATAAAAAACCTAAAACAATTATAAAATTATACTTTTTAAAAATGAACTAAAACGTAATCTTAAAAATAACTGGTTTAAAGCTTATTTTTATATTTAAAATTAAATAAATTATAGGAAATTTATTTCAGAGCTTATCCCCTAAAAAATAAATAAATCAATATTTTTAATTAAAAAATTAAACAAAACATTAAATTCAAAAAATTAAATTTTTCTCTTAAGAAACTAGATATTTTAGGAAACGAATAACATTTCATTTCTATAAAAAAATATATAATAATTATGACACATTAACTAAAATTATTTTATAGATCAACCTAAATCGAGAATAGTAAATAAATACTAAAATTTTGATAAACCCTGATACAAAAGGTACAACAAACGAAATTTACTTTTATTAATTTAAATTTATATTTAATAATCCAATTACATTACTAATGTACTATAATAATATTAATCAATTCCTTAAAAAATACTAAGACAAAAACAAATTAAAGTTATTTCTATTAAATAATGAAATAAACAAAAACACAAAATAATATAATAAATATCAAGACATCCTGAATTGCACAGAAAAATTTTCAGTGTAAATGAAATACTTCACTAATAAGTCATATCTTGCAGTATTTCTAGATACACTTTCCAGTACATCTACTATGTTACGACTTATCTCATCTAAATTAAAATACCCTTAAATTAAAATAATTAATTAATAATGAGAGCGACGGGCGATGTGTACACACTCCAGAGCCAATATCAATTAAATTAAATAAATTAAATTACTATTAAATCCACCTTCATTAATACTGTTTCACTATTAAATACGTAATAAATTAAAATTTATTGTAACCCACCTCTTCTTAATTATAAGCTGCACCTTGACCTGAAATATTATATAATTATAAATCAAGAAAATTTAAACTCCAAAAAGATTTTCTTATAACGGAGATATACAAACAAATAAATCAAGTAAAGTTAATCGTGTATTATCAATTATAGGGTAGGTTCCTCTAAATGGAATAAAATACCGCCAAATTCTTTGGGTTTTAAGAACCTAACTAAAAGTACCCAGGTAAGCATAATTAACACTTAAAATAATAGGGTATCTAATCCTAGTTTATTATTTAAGTTTCACAGAATCATAATAAGAATTAAAAAAAAATTTCAAATTTCACCTCATAAATTTATAAATTAACCCTAAAACCATAAATAACTATTTTAACCAAAAATATTCACTTGTATTAATCGTCTAACCGCGTCTGCTGGCACGAAATATGACAATACTAAATCAATTACTAATTCCAAAATTAATTGATAATTAAACCAAATCACTGCAAAAAGAACTTTTAGTTTAACAAAACTTGCATATAATATAGAGAAAAAAAATGAATAAATAAGCAAGAATAAAACTTTAAAAAACATGATTCAATTCATTAAAAAAATACCCAATAACCTAAAAAACATTTAAGCAAAAATATTGAGGAAAAAAAAAGAAAGTAAGAATCAAAAAAATACAAGAGTATAAGAAGCATAAAAACGCCATGAACAACAACTCTATGATATAGATGATTCAATTCATTAAAAATACCCAATAACCTAAACAAATTTAAGCAAAAATATTGAGGAAAAAAAGAAAGAATCAAAAAAAAAAATTACAAAAGACGTAAGAATAATACTTCCCACATGACAACAACACTTCTCTATTAGACCTAGTAGAAATTAACACGGTTGCTATTTTTTCCTCTATATTTAATCTTTACCTTTTTTTAACTATATGGTAAAGATTAAATAATATAAATCAATTGACTTAATATAATATCACTCTTAATATAGTATGAGATAGTATACAATTAAATCCATTATATTAATTATTGTATAATAATATATGTCTAATGAATTGATTTAACTATATAATTATATCATTATAAATAAAGTGATTAATTATATGTAAATACTGATATTATTAATTAAATAACTTGTATTGTTTATATCCTATGTTTATAATGTAAAATATTTAGCTACCTTATAATAAATATATTATTATATAATAATTTCTTTCCCCCTAAAAACATAAGCGGCTAGAACTTTTGGAAATAATAGGATACAAATAATATTTTAATATATAATAGGCTTTATAATGATATATGCAATCAGATGTAATATATTAAATGAAATTATTTATATTAAAAAATCAGCTCAGCTGACCTAAAAATACAAAAAATTTTTAGGTTTTAAAGGAAAACGTATACATTTGATTTCAAGCAAAAGTTTTTTTTTTTATACATAAAATACAAAAAATGCAAAAAATGCAAAAAAATGCAAAAAAAATGCAAAAATGCAAAAAAATGCAAAAAAAATGTAAA